GATTCCAATTTTAATTCAAACAAATAAGTTTTTGGCATAACAATCTAAAAAAAATAGATGGAAATAAATTGCGTCCAATAGGACTTGAACCTATACCAAAGGTTTAGAAGACCTCTGTCCTATCCATTAGACAATGGACGCTGCTTGCTTTTCATTCCTGTTTTATTTTTTTTTTTCTATAAAAACAAAACAAGAAGTGGATTGCATGCGGAAGATTTTGGCAAAGCAAATAAGAATGTATATTTGAATCAATGATGGATGTATAAAAGTGATATAGAGCGGGTAGCGGGAATCGAACCCGCATCGTTAGCTTGGAAGGCTAGGGGTTATAGTCGACGTTGGTTGATCATTTTTAACGTCTCTAATTCAGAACCGAACATGAAATTTTTGTTTCATTCGGCTCCTTTATGGAAGATCAATGTGTTCCCAGATCTAAGGCATACAAGAAGAATAAATATAAAAAAATTATGCTGTATTGTATTAAAAGGGAATCATCATAAATCCGAAAAAAAAAGATCCATAACATCCATGTCAGCTTTTCTTACTCGCTTTATAGATGATCCTTCTAGAAGAGGAAAATTATACCAAATCCGTCTAGTTACTTCGTTCCTTATTTCGATTCGCGGAATCCTGAGGAAAAAAAGAATTTTGTTTCCACCGAGCTGAAACAATATGTTGATGGCTCTAGTAAACCAAAGCCACCATTTTCTAGCTGTTTGGCTTCAATCTCCTTTTTAATACAAAAGTTGAAGATTTAGTTACGATTAGAAATAAACTTTTTATCTTCATCCATGGATCCCTTTACTCATACTCATTCAATTTGAAGAGTTGAATCCACTCAAAAAAAAATTATGCTTCGCGATTCCATACGATCCAATGTTTTTTAGTCAATTAAAAAATGACTGGCCTTCGGATACAAATCACGAGAATTTATATTTTTCCTCAAATGTAACATTAAGAGGTAAAGGATTAACCTTTTTAAGAAATAAAGTTTATTATTGGAATACTAACTGAAGGACCCTTTAACTATTTAAGTTGGTAATAGGACGAATCACACTTTTACCACTAAACTATACCCGCTACAATTTAATTATTGTATATTAATAAACTATTTGTCGAACAAAGAATGAGACATAACATAATAAAGATAGTATCAGAATGATGAAAATTTGAATCTTGACACATATTCTGTCTTGATAGGGACTTGAGAAAATCCCAAATAGATGAATGAATAAAGCTTTTTTAACTATAAAATTAAAATAATGAGTTATACTTTTCGTTTCATGGTAAGTCGTTGCTAATAGTTTTGATTTGAAGGGGCTATTGAAGTTAGACATAAAAAAGAATTCTACAAGAATCCGGAACTCCCCCTTAATTTTCCAATTTTTTGAGTGCCAGATCTTATGAATTTGGATCAATAAAATGGATCTTAAGTCTTCAGATCAAATTTTTTTACTTTTTTATTACTTTGTTTTTTTATTACTTTGTAAATAAGTTAATTATTACTTTTTATATTCATTACATTTTCCTATATATTCTATATTTTATCTATAATCTATATTTTAATATTTTAGATTCTATATAATATTATAATTAATTCTATATATATATAATATTATAATTATATAATAATTATATATATTATATATATATATATTATATCCATTCCATTTAATATTTTAATACATTTAATATTTAATATATTTATAATATTTAATATATTTATATTAATATATTTATAATTATAATAGTTATATAATTATAATTATAATAGTTATATAATTATAATTATAATAGTTATATAATTATAATAGTTATAATAGAATATATATTTATAATAGAATATAGAATTATAATTTTAATTAAAAATTATAATTATAATATTAATAATATAAATTATAAATAATATAAATTATAAATAAAAATATAATAATATCAAAAAATGCATTTATGAATGATCAAATCAATTAGAGTAATGGCCTAGCTAGGTACTAGCCAGGCCGTGGAAATAAAATAAAATTTTTTGTATAGAAAGTAAGTTTCTATTTGAAATATCCGTTTTGAATTATTATCGTTATCAAAATTTAATTGTTGGTTAAGTCAAATTAATTCATAGATATCTTATTTACCCTTAAAACCCTTATTTTTTAACTTAGCTTTATCTTATATCCTTCTATTTACATATATATTACATTTTATTACATATTTTATTACATATATATTTATATATTTAATTATATTTAATATTATATTTAATATTTATTTTACATATATATTTATTTACATATACATTTACATATACATATATATACATATATATTAATACATATATATTAATATATATTATAATATATTATAAATATTATAATATATTATAAATATATAATATATTATAAATATATATTATAATATAAAAATAAAAATTAAATAAAATAGGATTAGGATATTAATAGGATATTAGTCCTAAGGCCTTAGTCTATTATTTTATGTCTATTATTTTATTTAACTTATCTTTCAACTCATGTGTTATATACTTTTTTGTTGTGTTGTACAATATTTATTATATATTTAATATGGTATTAATATGGTAATATTTATATGATGGTAATATTTATATGTTAATAATTGACATATCATATAATATTTAATATGTTAGTTACATATAATATGAGTATTCTAATAATTAATATAAATAGAATTAAAAATTTAATAAGTTAATAATCTAATTAATAATCTAATAAGTCTAATAAACTAAACAATAAACTAATAAAATAAAAAAGTAAAGTAATATTTTTTTTTTAAATTAAAAATAAAATAAAAGGCTAAGGCGGATTTTCATCAACCCTTACTTTAAGTGTCACATAAACATAAAAAATCCCAATTCCAAATTAGGAGAGATGGCTGAGTGGACTAAAGCGGCGGATTGCTAATCCGTTGTACGAGTTATTCGTACCGAGGGTTCGAATCCCTCTTTCTCCGCTTTCTCTGGGCACTTGATACTTTTGAATTCGAAAAATTCGATCCTTTGCTTTATTTTATCATAGTTAAATGTATGGAACACATAAAAAAATATTCAGAAAACGCAAGGGAAAATGATAAAAAAAAACCTCTTAGTTTTTTATTCCTCGCGCCCAGGGTTACGTCCTGGATCATTAGATAAGAATCCAAAAATGAAGAGAGAAACAAAGAATATCACTACTGTATAAACGAAGAGTTTGAGAGTAAGCATTACACAATCTCCAAGATAAGATCATTTTTGGGGGTAAAAGGGAATAGATTATCCATTTGAGTTTTGTTGTAACACATGTACTATTTTGATTTGACATGATACCAAAATATGAAAAAATAAAGAACAAATTCTTTTAATTAAGTTTTTTTTTTTTTCTAAATCTAAAAAAAAAAGAATGAATTTTAAAATTAATTTAATGAATTTATTTGTAATTAAGATTCTGGTTTTTTCGTTACCAAAATTGTTATTGTAATGTTAACAATTGGGTATTGTGAAAAAACCTAATCTAATAAAGTCCTTGCTTACCGGAAGGGCGGCTAAAAGGAAAATGGACTGATCAAAATTTATCGCCGTCCTTATCCAATATATCCAATATACAAGAATTAAAATTTTTTAATAGAGGATTTGTAATGTAAGACTCATACGATCTTATCAATAATTGTTAATTTTTTTCCCGAATAAATCATAAATATTTTCAGTATAGTATTAAGAACTTCATCGAAAACTTACAGCAGCTTGCCAAACAAAGGCTAAGAGAAAGAAAAGGACAGGTATGACGGGCATAATGTCCACGATTGGATTGAAAAGAGCATAAGCTTCGGGCAATTTACCGAAGAAAAAACTGCTTGAAGAAAGGGCAGAATTAAGACAGATACAGATTAAACTAAAAAAGATATTAAGCATAACAAACGAACATTTGTTTTTGTAGATTATTTAGTTTTTATTGAATTATTGATATACGGGAAATTCAGAAAAAGCTAGGTAAAAAGCCTTTTTTCTTTGATTTAACCCCCCCCCCCCCAAAAAAAAAATCCAAATAAAAATCCTTACATTTTCAAATGAGAATACAAGGAATTACACTTTCCTACAATATCTTAATTGAATTATATGTAATCATCAATGAATTTTTATTCTATTCTATATGTATCGAATACCAGCAAGAATAACAAGATTTCTTATCCTATCTGTTATCTGTATTTATTTTATTTATTTTTATTGTCATATTGTCTGGAATTGACGAATGTCCCCAAAAGGTAATAATGTTTATTAGTATCAAATAGAAATCTAAATGGGGCGTGGCCAAGCGGTAAGGCAGCGGGTTTTGGTCCCGTTATTCGGAGGTTCGAATCCTTCCGTCCCAGATCAATTCTTCAGAATAAAAATACGAAAAATCTCTCCATTTTTTTTATTAAAGCCTAAAGTAAGCGAATAGGGTATTCTACAGTCTATGTAGAAACTAAACAAAAGAATAGATATTTTTGGAGATAATTCTATCGCTGGTTTTAAATTTAAGCCCCTAATGAGATGGAGTCAAATTAAAATAAGAATATCAAACATATTTTGACCCATTTACTTTTGTATCCGGTTCAAATGAATAAAAAAATTGAAAGTTAATGTAGCGACTCAGGGGAGGAAATTCCTATATTCAATTTACTTAAAAAAATGAGATTGATGAAAAAACGTAAAGTAAAGAAAAATTTGCAAAAAATGACCGCGTTCTATGCCCCTATGTATTGTTTGTGTTCTATTTCCGTAGTGAACAAAGTCTTTTTGATTAAGTGAAAAAAAAATTGTCATATTTTAATTAAAATACATAATTACCCCATACCCTTGAGAACAAATGTTTGATGGATGAATATGGAAAGATTATACTCTTTTGGTTCTGATTTATTCTTTTTTTTTTTTCATTTGAAAAAAAAAAATAACGACCTTAATCTTACCTTATCTTATATATTATATTATATATTCTTATATATTATATTATATATGATATATGATATTATATATGATATTATATATGATATATGATAAATTTTCCCCCATTAAATTAAAATAAAAAACCGTATGGGTTTTTCAATACAATATATCTGATCTGGTTTTCAATTAAACCATTGATGATTCAATTGGACATAGTAAAATTCGCGTATCTATTTTTACTTTAATGAATGAGATATCCACTCCAAATTATTTGCTACTTGTTTATGATTGTGAGTACTGCTTGATTGAAGAAGAAATTTAATGCAGTAACTATTGAAAAACATATTTACAGTCATAGTGTTGAAGTACAAGATAAGATTCTTTCTTTAATGAAACTAAACCATTTTTATCGATTTCTTATGAATCCTTAGTACTCTTAGTACTCGAAGAAATGGAAGTGTGAGAAATCCATTTTATCGAAAAAATAGACTTCTGACTCCTCTGGTTCATTGGAATAGTTATAGTTTTTTGGTTAAGTTAATAAATACTTGATTTGGTTAATAATAATAAATAATAAATAATTCAGTTCCTGGTTGGAGTGCAAATTTAATGTAATGAAAGACCCATTTATTTTTTTGAGAAAAATGGGGTCCTTTTTTTTTTTTTTTGTAAAAAAGAAAAATAGGTTTCCTTCTTAGGTTAAAATATGGGGGTTACTTTAGATTCTTTTCTTGCTGAGATTTCTTAGGATAAAGACCTTTTTATCCAATCCATAAAAAAGTATGTACTGAAATGTACCGATTGAGCCAATGACTATTCATGATTACATATTGAATCAATTCCATCCCGGTTCGAAATTAGAGGAATGTTATGGTAAAACTTCGTTTGAAACGATGTGGTAGAAAGCAACGTGCGACTTGAAGGACGTGATCACTTATGTGGATTCTTACATCCACCATTCTCTATAGAAATGAGGATGCTCTTGGCTCGACATGGTTTGTTCTGTTCTACTAGGAACCCATTTTGTTGGGTTGTAAGCAATAAGTAAATAGTACACGATGAAGCTCGAGTAGAAAGTCATGATTCATTTATCATATCTAGGGAAAGAATCTAGGGTTAATGCCAATGAATAAGCTGGACCAACTTTGTAAATATGTCTTCAATTTAGAAATCGAAAGATTCAAATTCTAACAATTTTGAAATCAAAAAGTAAAACTTGTTGGAATTAGTCAAACTATTTTGATCAAAAGTGTATTACAAGGGAATCAATCGTTCGTATAATTTTTCCATAGAAAAAAAAAAAGGTATGTTGCTGCCATTTTGAAAGGAGTAAAATCACCGAAGTAATGTCTAAACCCAACGATTCAACAAAGCAAAGATTAAGGATTCCGGAACAAGGAAACACTATTTTCAACTGTCTCAACAATTGATCAAAATGAGGAAAAGGAATAAAATTCAAATTAAAATAGATTTGAGATGAGACAAACAAAAAGGGTTAAAGACGACTCAAAAATTTCTAAGGATTTCTATTCGAATTCTTTCAGAGCTACCCAACTTGAGTTATGAGTACAAATGAGTGAAGTTTCGTTTTTTCTTTATGGAAAAATAAAACAATTCCAATCATAGTCTAATTCATGATTTTATTTATGGATCGGTTTGCCACTATACCATTATGATTATGATATAACTATTGATATTTTATTTAATTATATTTTAATTTTAATTATATAATTTAATTATATAAATATAATATTTTAATTTATAATATTATTAAATTTAATTTATAATATTTAATTTAAATTTAATTTATTAAAAATTTATTTTTTTTTTATTTTAATATTAATTAAAAATAATAGAATATAATTATAAATTTGTTATAATGTTCTAATTATAATGTTCTAAAATAAATAAAAAATTTTAATTTAATTTAATTAAATTGAATGAATCATTTGATTTTTGAATCATTCTTTCTTGCTTGAGCCGTACGAGGAGAAAACCTCCTATACGTTTCTGGGGGGGGGGCTTTGTTTATCTATCCCAATGAGCCATCTATCGAATCGTTGCAATTGATGTTCGATCCCGAAGAGAAGGAAGAGATCTTCGGAGAGTGGGTTTTTATGATCCGATAAAGAATCAAATTTATTTAAATGTTCCGGCTATTTTATATTTTCTTGAAAAAGGAGCTCAACCCACAAGAACTGTTCATGATATTTTAAAGAAAGCGGAATTAATTGTCTAAATAACTTTGAATTCATTAAATAAAAATAATTAAAAGATTTTTGAAATGCAAAATGGTAGTGCCTAGTATCTACCATATAGTAGTATATAGCTTTGTATAATTTTTGACTCAACACTTACCTTTTTTCTATTCACACCGACTTTTCTTGTTTTGGAAATTTACCAACAAAAACGAGTAAATCTTGCTTATTGTACTTCTATTCATTGAATAAACCCGAGATTTTTTCCACTTCTTCCTTATTTTTTTTTTATGTCGTGCCAATCCAACACAAGTCTTTATTTGATTTATTTTATTCAATTAATTTGATTTGTTTTTTTTTTCAACATGTAATTCATATTGACAATGGTGTATTGAACAAATATAATTCGATCATAAATAAATGGATCTGTTTATCCCCACCCCATATTTATACTGGTTATATTGGTTCTTTACTTCAATTATTAATGAATGCAAAATTCTTTGAATTGATAAAAAATTAAAATTAAATATTTATCTTGAAATCTGTTGTATTTTACTCCCCGGTTTTCTTTAATTTTAATTAAAATTAAACTTTAATTAATCGAATCGTAGATTTTTTTTTTCAAATTTGTTGCTAAGAAAATTTCAATACAATATTTTTTTGGGTGGGATCGTGCAATCCATTTTTAAAAATGAAAATATATTTGTATTTTGATTTCGATCATATCTATTCTTCACATATTATATTCTATTCACATTATATTATATATTTTTGGGGGGTTGCTAACTCAACGGTAGAGTACTCGGCTTTTAAGTGCGGCTATGATCTTTTACACATTTGGATGAAGCAACGAATTCGTCCAGACTTTTGGTAGAGTCTATAAGACCACGACTGATCCTGAAAGGTAATGAATGGAAAAAATAGCATGTCGTATTATATTAATTTAATTAGTAATGTAGAACTCTAAGAATAGATCATCCTTACTAGATCGGTACAAAAAACCTTTGATTTTAGGAAGGGGACAAAATGAATTCACATTTTTCGTTTGGTCGAGTGAATAAATGGATAGAGTTTTATGGCTCCAATTCTAGGCAAAGAAAAAGCGACGAGCTTATGTTCTTAATTTGAATGGTTACCCGATCTAATCTAATTAAACGTTAAAAATAGATTAGTGCCTGATACGGGAAAGGGTTCTCCTGTGAGTGGATCATCAATTACTTTTTTTAATGAATCCTAACTATTCTCCATTATGGATAGGGTAGAGTGGAGATGGATGTGTAAAAGAAAGAGCATTCTGATAAAGAAAATTGATTCCAAAATCAAAAGAGCGATTGGGTTGCAAAAATAAAAGATTTTTAACCTTTTCTTGTTATGTTAACGAACAAGAATCAATTGGATCTGGAAAGATAGGAAGAAGGGGATTGGACTCTCTGTTTTCAGGGTAACTTTTTCTTACTGTGTATGTATATACTTTATATACATACTTATTCTGGCCATATCGCACTATGTATCATTTGCTGATCCAAGAAATGCTTCCTGTCTCTGGTTCAAGTATAATAAAAAATGGAAGAATTAAGAGGATATTTAGAAAAGAGTAGATCTATACAACAACACTTCCTATATCCGCTTCTCTTTCAAGAGTATATTTACGCACTTGCTCATAATCATGGTTTAAATGTAAATGGGTCAATTTTTTATGAACCCCCTGAAATTTCAGGTTATGACAAAAAATTTAGTTCATTACTTGTGAAACGTTTAATTACTCGAATGTACCAACAGAATTATTTGATCAATTCTTTTAATGATTCTAACCAAAATGGATTCGTTGCGCATAACAAGAATTTTTATTCTCAAATGATATCGGAGGGTTTTGCTGTCATTGTGGAAATTCCTTTCTCATTGCGATTAGTATCCTCCCTCGAAGAAAAAAAAGAAATACCAAAATCTCAGAATTTACGATCTATTCATTCAATATTTCCATTTTTTGAGGACAAATTATCACATTTAAATTGTATATCAGATATACTAATACCCTATCCCGTACATCTAGAAATCTTGGTTCAAATTATACAATGCTGGATACAAGATGTTCCTTCTTTACATTTATTACGATTCTTTTTTCACGAATATTATAATTGGAATAATCTCATTACTCCAAAGAAATCTAACTATTATGGTTTTTCGAAAGAGAATCCAAGACTTTTTTTGTTCCTATATAATTCTTATGTAGTTGAATGCGAATCCATATTAATTTTTCTCCGTAAACAATCCTCTTATTTACGATCAACATCTTCTGGAACCTTTCTTGAGCGAACACATTTCTATGAAAAAATAGAACAACATCTTGTAGTACTTTGTTGTAATGATTTTAAGAAAACCCTATGGTTGTTCAAGGATCCTTTCATACATTATGTTAGATATCAAGGAAAATCCATTCTGGCTTCAAAAGGGACTCATCCTCTGATGAAGAAATGGAAATCTTACTTTGTCAATTTTTGGCAATGTCATTTTCACTTTTGGTCTCAACCCAGTAGGATCCACATAAGCCAATTCTCAAATTTTTCTTTCTATTTTCTGGGTTATCTTTCAAGTGTCCCGCTAAATACTTTAGCGGTAAAGAGTCAAATGCTAGAGAGTTCTTTTTTAATAGATACTGTTACTAAAAAATTCGAAACTATAGTTCCAATTATTCCAATGATTGGATCATTGTCAAAAGCTAAATTTTGTAACGTATCGGGGAATCCTATTAGTAAGCCAGTTTGGGCCGATTTGTCAGATTCTGATATTATTGATCGATTTGGTCGTATATGTAGAAATCTTTCTCATTATTACAGTGGGTCTTCAAAAAAACAAAGTTTGTATCGAATAAAGTATA